AGTGTATGATCCTTTTTTGAGCGGACCCCACCGTGGAACAATTAGAAATTTCGATTTGGACTCAAGCATCAACAATCCTTTAAACAACCCGATAGAAGATTCCCTAACAAGCATGTGGAATAAGCTTAAGCTTCAAGATATCCTTCCTAATGATTTCCGAGAATTTGAAGATCAAGAAGACAAAAGGAAAGAAGATCAAGAAAACAAAAAAAGTGAAGATCAACAACAAAAAGAATATCAATATCAAAGTGCATTAAGTGCATTTGAAGACGAAGATAAAGAATATCAAAGTGCATTTGAAGATGAAGATCGAGAAATTCGAAGTGAATTTGCAGGGGAACCAAGGCCTAATACGGCTTTGAATTTAAACGAAAATGATGAAATCGAAAATGATGAAATTGAAAACCTTGAAATTGCAATCGAAAACTTTGAAATCGAAAAAAAGGTTCCTCGATGGTCATACAAATTGAACGTGGATTGGGGGGATTTGGAAAACGAGCCAAAAGACAATGAAGAAGAGGAAAATCAGGCTTATGATATTTGTTCACCAGAAGTAAGACGCGTAGTCATTTATACTGAGAAAGAGACTGAGAACGAGACTGAGAACGAGACTGAGAAAGAGACGGAGACTGGTGCGAATGCTAGGACTATCGAAAAAAATACTAAGACTACTACTGACGAAGATAAGACAGATAAAACTGCCGAGAATGCTCGGACTATCGAAAATCCTAAGACTACTACTGACGAAGATAAGACAGATAAGACTGCCGAGAATATTAAGACTACTACTGACGAAGATAAGACAGATAAAACTGCCGAGAATGCTCGGACTATTGAAAATCCTAAGAATACTATTAAGGATAAGGAAGATAAGAAGGAGGAGGAGGAACCGGAAGAAATTGCTTTGCTTTCCTATCTAGAAGAACCAGATTTTGATCGCGATTTAATTAAAGGATCCATGCGAGCTCAACGACGCAAAATTTCTATTTTTCCACTGTTTCACCCATATGTGCGTTCCCCGCTTTTTTTGGGCCAAGAAGACAGAAAATTTTTTTTTTTTTTTTCTTTTGATATCCTCGAAATGCAGAGTTTGCTTTTCAGAATCAGAAATTTGGTGGGTAAATGCGTGGAATTCAAAACTTTTCATTCGCATTCTAAAGATACAGAAGAAAAAAAGAAAAAAAGGCTGGAGCAAGCAGAGCAAAAAGATCCGAGGGAAGAGGTGGAGGAGAAGAAGGTGGCAGACTTTTTCGAACTTTATGAGGCTCAACGACTAAGGGGCGTGCTTTTAGTAACCCTATCATTTCTTAGAAAATATATAATACTGCCCTCGTTGATAATAGCCAAAAATATTGGCCGTATGCTATTATTTCAATGTCCCGAGTGGCGCGAGGATTGGAAAGCGTGGAGTAAAGAAATGCATGTTAAATGTACTTATGAAGGGATTCCATTATCAGAAAATGAATTCCCCCAAAATTGGTTAGACGATGGTATTCAGATAAAGATCCTATTTCCTTTCGATCTAAAACCTTGGCACAAACCTCAAGTAGAATCTAATCATAAAGATCCAATGAAAAAGAAAGGAAAAGGTAAAAAAGGGAATTTTTGTTTTTTAACACCTTTCGGAATGGAAGCCGAAGGACCCTTTGGCCCTTACCGAGAAAAACCCTCCTTTTTTAAACCTATTTGGAAAGAAATTGATACAAACCTCAAAAAAGTGAAAAAGGAAGATTTTCTAGCTCTAAGAATTTTAAAGCAAAGAACAAAAAGGTTTAGAAAGGTTTTAAAAAAACAAATACGTTGGATTTTCAAAATAATTGGATTTATCAAAAGAAAAATCCAAGAACTTAGAAAAGTAAAGACAATTCCAGTATCTGAGTGGGAGGAATTAAGTATAAATAGAAAAAATGATAATGATATAGTAAGTAATAATCCTATTACTGAATCGCTCGATCAAGTTAGATCCATGGATTGGATAAATGATTCCCTAACATCAAAAAAAATACCTGATATGGCTGATAGTACAAATGCAATCAAAGATCAAATTAAAACAATCACAACAGAAACTATAAAAATAATTAGAATTCCAGATATCGAAATGAGTTCTAAGAAACCAAGTTATGATGATAAGAAATTAGAGCCGCAGAAAGGGATTTTGCAAATATTCAAAAGAAGGAATACCCGATTAATACGCAAATGGCACTATTTCGTAAAATTGTTTATTGAAAGGATATACATAGAGATCCCTTTATATATAATTAATAGTATGAGAATCAATGTCAAAGTTTTTCTTGAATCAAATAAGAACACTTTTGTGAAATACAGTCCTAATGATGAACCAAATCAAAAAAAAATGCGTTTTATTTCGACTATAAAAGAATCACTTTCTATTTCTAATAGTAGTAATAATAATGAATATTCTTTTTGCGATCTCGCCTCTTTGTCACAGGCATACGTATTTTACAAATTATCACAAACTCAAATTATTAACAAGTATCACTGGAAATCTGTACTTCAATATCAGGGAACACTTCTTTTTCTTAAGGATCAAATAAAAGATTCCTTTAGAAGACAAGGAATATCTCATTCGAAATCAGGGCATAAGAAAATCCACAATATGAGAATAAATGAATGGAAAAATTGGTTAAGGGGACGTTATCACTATCAGTACAATTTATCAAAACCTCAATGGTCTCGACTAGTAGCGCAAACGCAAAAATGGCGAAATAGAATCCAGAAGAGTTCTATGGTTCAAACTAAAAACTCTCAAAATCTGGATTTTTATAAACAGAAAAAAGACCAATTAATTCATTATGAGAACGAAAAAAACAAGAATTATGCGAAGGCTCCTGTACTAAATAAAAAATTGAAAAATTACAAATATGATCGTTTATCACATAAATATATTCATTATGAAGATAAGAAGGGTTCATATATTTCTAGATCACCATTACAAGTAAATGAGGGCAACGAGCTTCTCTTTAATTATAAAAACAAGAAATATTCTCTTGAATTATATGATCTGTCGGAGGATGTAGTTGGTACTGGTTCTCTAAAAAAAAGAGAAGACTACGATAGGCATAGAAATCGGGAGAGAAAATATTTTGATTGGAGAATTTTTGATTTTTCTCTTAAAACAAAAATGGAGGATATAGAGTTCTGGCTCGATCTGGATATTGAGGTCAACATTCTTAAAAATATTAAAAAACGTAATATTTATCCAAAAATTGATAAAGAAGATAAGAAAGATAAGAAAAAGACTTTTTCTCTCTCGATTGATAAACAACTTAACGCGGCCAATCGAACAAAAAACATTTTTGACTGGATGGGAATGAATGAAGAAAGAATAAAAATGGATCCGATATCTAAGACATCTACTCTGAAACTCTCGTTTTTACCCCCAGAATTTGTGTCACTTTATGATACATATAAGATTCAACCATGGAGCATACCAATCAATTCGCTTCTTTTCAATTTTGATGGAGATGAGAACGCTATTGAAAAAAAGGATTCTGAATTAGAAACTAAAAAGAAAGAAGAAAATAAAAAGTCAGTCCAGGGAAATATTGGCTCAGATGGCTCAAACCAACAAAAAGATTTGAAAGAAGATTCTAACAAAAATGACAAGCAACCTAAGAAGAAGAAAACATCAGAATTAGATCTTTTACTAAAAAAAAATTCTGTTTTTCAAGCAAAATTAGACGAACCTTCACCTTTGTATTCGAATAATGTACTATACGATAATATAAAAGTAATTTCTCTACTGGTTAGACTGCAAAATCCAACGGAAATTACTCTAATTTCGATCAAAAGAGAGGACCTGAGGGTAGAGCTAATCCCATTGACAAATACTCAACCTATTGCCGAGTTAGTAAAAAAGGGATATTTGTTTATTGAACCGGCTAAGTTATCAATAAAATGGGATGGGCAATCTATTATGTATCAAACAATAACGGTTTTACATGTACTTAAAAATAAGCAAAAAATGAAAAGTTATCAAAAAAGCCAAGAAAAAAGAAATGTTGATGTTGATAAGAAGGGTTTTTATAAACCCATTCCTCAACACAAAAAGTTGCTCGGGAATAGAGAAAAAAATCATAATGATTTACTTGTTATTGAAAATATTTTATCTCCTAGACGTCGTAGAGAGTTAAGAATTCGACTTTGTTTAAATTCAGGAGATGGAAATGTTGTGGATAGAGATCTAGCATTTTGTAAGGGTAACAAAGCAAGTACAAGTAACTGTCTTCAAGTTTTGGATAAAGGTAAAAGTTTTGATATAAATGCAAAGAAATTTATGAAGTTTAAATTATTTCTTTGGCCCAATTATCGATTAGAAGATTTAGCTTGTATGAATCGCTATTGGTTTGATACCAATAATGGTAGTTGTTTCAGTATGTCAAGAATCCGTATGTATCCACAATTGAGAATTACTTGATGGTCCATTTTTTATGAATCACATGCCATATCTTATATGGTATATGAAGGCAAGGAGATAGACAAAAGTGTTATGTTATATTAGATTCTGGTACATAAATAATACTGATTTAACGACATTATCCTATCCGAAATGAATTAAGAATCGGCAGGCTCTTCTTAATCTTAAGTCCAACTGCTTCTCTTTTTTGAGTGCAAAGTCGATCAGCCATACCCGTTTTTGTATTCATATCCGAAAAAAGGAAAAGTGGATTGAGTAATCGAATTTGATAAAAAAAGCAAGTATCTAAAAAAATTCAAATGAACTTTTGGTGTATAACAAACGCAAATGTATTATTATTAGTGATCGGTAAAACCCAGATTTGTCAATTTGTAAAAAAAAAGCGGGAGTGAGAAGAATTCTTTTTATGGTAAAAAATTCATTTATCTCAATTATTTCTATTTCGCAAGAAGAAAAAAAGGGGTCTGTTGAATTTCAAATATTCAGTTTCACCAATAAGATAAGGAGACTTACTTCACATTTAGAATTGCACAGAAAAGATTATTTATCTCAGAGAGGTTTACGTCAAATTCTAGGAAAACGTCAACGGCTACTATCTTATTTGTCAAAGAAAAATAGAGTACGTTATAAAGAATTAATTAGTAAATTCGATATTCGGGAGATAAAAACCCACCCCAATTAATTTTGAAATTCGTTTGCAGCAATTCACGGAATAAGGAATCGGAGAAAAAATATATGACTGTACCAACTACAAGAAAAGATCTCATGATAGTCAATATGGGTCCTCAACACCCATCAATGCATGGTGTTCTTCGACTCATCGTTACTCTAGATGGTGAGGCTGTTATTGACTGTGAACCTGTATTGGGTTATTTACACAGAGGAATGGAAAAAATTGCAGAAAATCGAACAATTATACAATATCTGCCTTATGTAACACGTTGGGATTATTTAGCTACTATGTTTACAGAAGCAATAACAGTAAATGCACCAGAACAATTAGGAAATATTCAAGTACCTAAAAGAGCCAGCTATATTAGAGTCATTATGCTGGAACTGAGTCGCATAGCTTCTCATTTGTTATGGCTTGGCCCTTTTATGGCGGATATCGGTGCGCAGACTCCTTTTTTCTATATTTTCAGAGAGAGAGAACTTATATATGATCTATTCGAAGCTGCCACGGGTATGCGAATGATGCATAATTATTTCCGTATTGGGGGAGTAGCTGCTGATCTACCTCATGGATGGATAGATAAATGTTTAGATTTCTGTGATTATTTTGTAACAGAGGTTACTGAATATCAAAAACTTATTGCACGGAATCCTATTTTTTTGGAAAGAGTTGAAGGGGTGGGCTTTATTAGCGGAGAGGAAGCAATAAATTGGGGCTTATCCGGACCCATGCTACGAGCTTCCGGAATGCCATGGGATCTTCGTAAAGTTGATCATTATGAGTCTTATGACGAATTTGATTGGGAAGTGCAATGGCAAAAAGAAGGCGATTCTTTAGCGCGTTATTTAGTCCGAATCAGTGAAATGAAAGAATCTATCAAAATTATTCAACAAGCTCTGGAACAAATCCCGGGGGGTCCTTATGAAAATTTAGAAGTACGCCGCTTTGATAGTGCAAGGGATTTCGAATTGAATGATTTTGATTATCGATTTATTAGTAAAAAACCTTCGCCCACTTTTGAATTGTCAAAACAAGAACTTTATGTGAGAGTAGAAGCCCCTAAAGGGGAGTTGGGAATTTTTCTAATAGGGGATCAGAGTGTTTTTCCCTGGAGATGGAAAATTCGTCCACCAGGTTTTATCAATTTGCAAATTCTTCCTCAGCTAGTTAAAAGAATGAAATTGGCTGATATTATGACAATACTAGGTAGTATAGATATCATTATGGGAGAAGTTGACCGTTGAAATGATAATGGATACGACAAAAGTACAACAAGCTATCAATTCCTTTTCCAGATCGGAATCATTAAAAGAGTTTTACGGACTCATATGCTTGCTTGTTCCTATTTTTACTCCTTTATCGGGAATCGTCATAGGGGTGCTAGTAATTGTGTGGTTAGAACGACAAATATCTGCAGGAATACAACAACGTATTGGACCCGAGTATGCCGGTCCTTTCGGAATTCTTCAAGCTTTAGCAGATGGGACCAAACTCATTTTCAAAGAGGATCTTCTCCCCTCTAGAGGGGATATTCTTTTATTCAGTCTTGGGCCGTCTATCGCGGTCATATCAATCTTATTAAGTTATTCCGTAATTCCTTTTGGCTATCGCCTTGTTCTAGCCGATCTGAGTATAGGTGTTTTTTTATGGATTGCAATTTCAAGTATTGCTCCTATTGGACTTCTAATGTCAGGGTATGGATCAAATAATAAATATTCCTTTTTAGGTGGTCTACGAGCCGCTGCTCAATCAATTAGTTATGAAATACCATTAACTCCATGTGTATTATCAATCTCTCTACGTGCGATTCGTTAGGATATTCATCAGTCGGGGCGATGAACTAAATTAAATACAGATAGTTATATGAGTGAAACAAAACAGCTTCAAAATTGGCAGTAAAAAATTGAGTCTCATTCCCTAGGTACAAGAGTTAAGTGAAAGTAAAGATAAGCAGTAGAAACTAGAAACTGTTTCCCAAAGATTGGTGGATTAGTCATCAGGGTTTTGAAGCGGATACAAAAGATCAACCTATAGGGAGTTTTTACTTTTTACTATATCTTTGTATTACTATACTATGTACTATACTATGGGGGGGTTGGGCAAAAATTAGTGGACGGTTAGGAATACTAAGGTACACAAAAGATTAGTAATATAGAGTATCCCGAGGGACGGATATTTCCGTATAAAAGGAATCCTAATAGGGGCTTTAAGTTAGTAGAAACGATCAAGTAGTACTTCCCCATGATCCCGATCCAGAGTATGCTCCTATCCACTGATTCAAGAAATTCCTATCAGGAACGAAGTAATCCTTTATTTTCTTTTAGATTCTTTTTTTATTTTTTATGAGAAAGAAGAAGAGGAACGAAAGAAAAAAAACGGAACTCTTATTCTTTATTTCTTTATCCATATTAATAATTAATACACATATAACTCTTATCACAATTCATGAACTAATAACTAATATAACTAATAGAGTGTCTTTTTTTTTTTTTCGTAATGGGAAGGGGTATGAATACAAATAGTCATAAGTAGTTTATTTAAGGATGAAGTTTTTACTAAATAAAGTTGAAATTCTATTCTAAAGGATAAGATCAATTCATAAGCACTTTTTTATAGCAGACAGGATTGCATTGGTCTAATTTTGGACTTTACGATGTATCGTTACTCGACCTACTCTACAAACAACAAACATAGTGAGATACCATCAAAGAGGTCCTTATATTTATTTGTGGCCATCGAGGAGCCGTATGAAGTTGAAGTTTCATGTACGTTTTTGCAATAGCGACGGGAAGAGTGATGTTACCATCGACTAGAATTATCTAACAGTTCAAGTACAGTTGATATAGTTGAGGCGCAATCAAAATATGGTTTTTGGGGGTGGAATCTGTGGCGTCAACCTATAGGGTTTATGGTTTTTCTAATTTCTTCCCTAGCGGAATGTGAGAGATTACCTTTTGATTTACCGGAAGCAGAGGAAGAACTAGTTGCGGGTTATCAAACCGAATATTCGGGTATTAAATTTGCTTTATTTTACCTTGCTTCCTATCTAAACCTACTAGTTTCTTCATTATTTGTAACAGTTCTTTACTTGGGTGGTTGGAATTTTTCTATTCCGTACATACTCATTCCTGAGCTTTTCGGAAATAATGAAGTGTGTAGAGTCTTTGGAACGACAATAGGTATTTTTATTACATTAGCTAAAGCTTTTTTGTTCCTGTTCATTCCTATCACAACAAGATGGACTTTACCTAGGCTGAGAATGGACCAACTATTGAATCTTGGGTGGAAATTTCTTTTACCTATTTCTTTGGGGAATTTTTTATTAACAACTTCGTTCCAACTCCTTTCATTATAATGGAAAGGCATGGCATGGGATTTTTAGGATATGATAGTATAGCTTCATAACTTCTCTCAACCAATAGAAAGAAACATGAAATTTATTCAGAGATATTCACGATATGCTCCCTATGGTAACTGGGTTCATGAATTATGGTCAACAAACAGTACGAGCTACGAGGTATATTGGCCAAAGTTTTTTGATTACCCTATCTCATGCGAATCGTTTGCCGGTAACTATTCACTATCCTTATCAAAAATTCATCACATCGGAGCGTTTTCGTGGTCGAATACATTTTGAATTTGATAAATGTATTGCTTGTGAAGTATGTGTTCGTGTATGCCCTATAGATCTACCTGTTGTTGATTGGAAATTGGAAACGAATATTCGAAAGAAACGATTGCTTAATTACAGTATTGATTTTGGAATATGTATATTTTGTGGTAACTGCGTCGAGTATTGTCCAACAAACTGTTTATCAATGACTGAAGAATATGAGCTTTCTACTTATGATCGTCACGAATTAAATTATAATCAAATTGCTTTGGGTCGATTACCAATGTCAATAATTGGAGATTACACAATTCAAACAATTATGAATTCGATTCCAATAACAAAAAGCGTGGGTAATTCTGTTCATTCAATAACAATTACTTAATTAGATTAGTCAAATTTGGTTTTGATTGAACTTGAGGAAGCGAAGTTTGCTTAATCAATACCTAAACCTAAGAATCCTAAGATTGTTAAGAATCGGGGCTTGCTTTGTGTTAAAAATTCTAAAATATATGAGGCTTTCGAAATCTATAAATGAAATTGCATTTTTTCGTTTTTTCGTATAGAAAAAGCAGATGCAAGTAAAATGACTAAGTGTATCTACATCAACTAACACCCTATAAAAGGATTTCATTCAATTAGAAACTAGAAACGTATTAAAAAATAGGATAATGTCTTTTTTCTCGGTCGGGTCAATAAGGTCATGAAGGATTTCGGCTGAATTTCTCTCTTAATTTTACATATTTTCATAAAATAAAAAATGGATTTACCTGCGCCAATACATGATTTTCTCTTAGTATTTTTAGGGTTGGGTCTTATAGTCGGTGGTCTAGGAGTAGTATTACTTACCAATCCTATTTATTCTGCCTTTTCGTTGGGATTGGTGCTTGTTTGTATATCCTTATTCCATATTCTTTCGAATTCCTATTTTCTAGCTGCGGCACAGCTACTTATTTACGTGGGAGCCATAAATGTCCTAATCGTTTTTGCTGTGATGTTCATGAATCGTTCAGAATATTCCAATGATGCCCACCTTTGGACTGCGGGGGATGGGATCACTTCACTAGTTTGTACAAGTCTTTTTTTTTCACTAATTACTACTATTTCAGATACATCATGGTACGGAATTATTTGGACCACAAGATCAAACCAAATTCTAGAACAGGATTTGATAAATAATGGTCAACAAATTGGGATTCATTTATCAACGGATTTTTTTCTTCCATTTGAACTTATTTCTATAATTCTTTTAGTTGCCTTGATGGGCGCAATTGCTATAACTCGTCAGTAATAAATACTCATAAAAAAAAACTAAGGATTTCCTTTCTTTTCTTTTTTATTTTAATGCTTCTTTTAGCTTGTTCATGTATAAAATGGAAATGTTTTAGTTAGGTCTATTACCAATATTTTCATTACATACTTGGTATACTCTATCAGTTCAGTTACATTATTGTTCATATTGAAATGAATCAAGATTGAATTGGTGCGGGGTAGTTCAATGATGCTCGAGCATATACTTGTTTTGAGCGCCTATTTATTATCTATGGGTATCTATGGATTGATTACAAGTCGAAATATGATTAGAGCGCTTATGTGTCTTGAGCTTATACTGAATGCAGTGAATTTGAATTTCATAACATTTTCTGATTTTTTTGATAGTCGTCAATTAAAAGGAGACATTTTCTCGATTTTTGTTATAGGTATTGCAGCCGCTGAAGCGGCTATTGGATTAGCTATTGTTTCGTCAATTCATCGTAATAGAAAATCAACTCGTATCAATCAATCAAATTTGTTAAATAAATAGCAGTAATCGTAGGCATATAGATAAAGAAAAGAATAGACGCTATTTTTGAAAATCTAAGAAGGCGAAGTATCTTGGTCCTCTCTCATGAGCAGATACAGAAGTAGATTGATTACAAACTCATTCTAGTAAATGGAAATCGTTGATTCATCTGGTGTTTAAATGTATTTCATTTACTAATACTAAGTTATTTTACTAGAACTAGATCGAAAATTTATGATGTTCAAAAAATGGATAGATCCAATGTCACATTCAGTAAAGATTTATGATACATGCATAGGGTGTACCCAATGTGTACGAGCTTGCCCCACAGATGTATTAGAAATGATACCTTGGGACGGATGCAAAGCTAAACAAATTGCTTCTGCTCCAAGAACAGAAGACTGCGTGGGTTGTAAAAGGTGTGAATCCGCCTGTCCAACGGATTTCCTGAGTGTACGGGTTTATTTATGGCATGAGACAACTCGCAGCATGGGTCTAGCTTATTGATACCTTGCAAAAAATTCTACTTGCACTCTTTTTATTTTTCTTTACCGACAAAAACCCATACTCGAAAAATACATAATTAGATATATATAATATCGAGTATGGGTTTTTCTGTCCAAAGTGTATCTTGTCTTTACCACGAATTCTTTTCCTTGGTTAACAATAATTGTTGTTTTGCCGATATTCGCGGGCTCTCTCATTTTCTTTTTCCCTCATAGAGGAAATAAGGTAATTAGGTGGTATACTATTTGTATTTGTCTATTAGAACTCCTTCTAACCACCTATGCATTCTGTTATCATTTTCAATTGGACGATCCATTAATCCAATTGGAAGAGGATTATAAATGGATAAATATTTTTGATTTTCACTGGAGACTCGGAATCGATGGACTTTCCATAGGACCCATTTTACTGACGGGATTTATTACCACTCTAGCTACTTTAGCGGCTTGGCCGGTTACTCGAGATTCACGATTGTTCCATTTCCTAATGTTAGCAATGTATAGCGGTCAAATAGGATCATTTTCCTCTCGAGATCTTTTACTTTTTTTCATTATGTGGGAGTTGGAATTAATTCCTGTCTACCTACTTCTTTCTATGTGGGGCGGGAAGAAACGTTTGTACTCAGCTACAAAGTTTATTTTGTATACTGCGGGGGGTTCTATTTTTCTCTTAATCGGAGTTCTGGGTATGAGTTTATATGCTTCTAATGAACCGACATTACAGTTTGAAACATTAGCTAATCAATCATATCCTGTAGTATTGGAAATACTATTATATCTTGGATTTTTTATTGCTTATGCTGTAAAACTTCCAATCATACCCCTACATACATGGTTACCGGATACCCACGGAGAAGCACATTATAGTACATGTATGCTTTTAGCCGGAATCTTATTAAAAATGGGAGCATATGGATTAGTTCGTATCAATATGGAATTATTACCCCACGCTCATTCTCTATTTTCTCCCGGGTTGATGATAATAGGGACAATTCAAATAATCTATGCAGCTTCAACATCTCCTGGTCAACATAATTTAAAAAAGAGAATTGCTTATTCTTCCGTATCTCATATGGGTTTCACAATTATAGGAATTAGTTCCATAACAGATGCGGGACTCAATGGGGCTATTTTACAAATGATCTCTCATGGATTTATTGGCGCTGCGCTTTTTTTCTTGGCAGGAACGAGTTATGATAGAATACGTCTTGTTTCTCTCGACAAAATGGGAGGAATAGCTATCCCAATGCCAAAAATATTTACATTATTTAGTAGTTTCTCAATGGCTTCTCTTGCATTGCCAGGAATGAGCGGTTTTTTTGCGGAATTGGTAGTATTTTTTGGAATAATAACTAGCCAAAAATATTTTTTCATGTCAAAAATACCCATTACATTTCTAACGGCAATTGGAATGATATTAACTCCTATCTATTCATTATCTATGTTACGTCAGATTTTCTATGGATACAAACAATTTCATGCCCCAAACTCTCATTTTTTTGATTCCGGACCGCGAGAACTTTTTGTTTCGATTTGTATACTTTTACCAATAATTGGTATTGGTATTTATCCAGATTTCGTTTTTTCCCTATCAGTTGACAAGGTAGAAATTATTTTATCTAATTATTTTTTTTTATAGATACTTTGTTTTTATCAAAAAAATAAAAGAATAATATAATAAGATATCTATCAAGTAAAAAAAACTTGATTGAATTAGATACGTTTGGAGTTTTTGTTTGAGAACCGTAAAAAACTTTATGGTTCTCAAACAAAAACTCTTACAAACTTTTGTTATATACGCTATCCCCCTGTCCCTGTATTCGATTTCTAAGGATCCTTCTTCAATTAGAAGTTAATGTGAATGAACCATAACTATGTAGTCCTATTCCTAATAGATTTATCCCGAAATAGCATATCCAAATTATAAGAAATCCCGTAGAAGCCACAATTGCAGAGTTTATGCCTTGCAAATTCTTATTTGTTCGAGTATGGAAATAAATTCCAAATATAGCCCAAGTAATAAATGCCCAAGTTTCCTTGGGATCCCAATTCCAATATGACCCCCACGCTTCATTAGCCCACACTGCTCCGGAAAGGATACCGATGGTTAAAAAGAGAAAACCTAGACTAATGATACGACAACCCCAAAAATCCAATTGATGAATGAATTGATACCTATGATAATTTCTAAACGAAATAAAAAAAGGATTTCGCACAACATTGCTTATTTCATTCATGTATTTTGTCTCGCCAGAATAAAATGACCCCGTTAATAAATAATGAATTTTACCAATAATCTCTAGGTTTTTTCGAAATGTAATTACTAGAAGGGCCATTGATAATAAAGATCCGCATAGAAGAGCTGCGTAGCTCAATACCATCATACTTACGTGCATCATTAACCACTGAGATTGGAGAGCGGGCACTAATTTTGTGGATTGATGAATTTCAGTTAAAAGACCTGAAGTAGCAAACCCTTGGGTAAAAATAGCACTTGGCGTGGTTATTGTACTTAAATGATTTTTATGGTTCCTAAAATAGGGAACTAAATGAATCATGGAAAAACTCCACGAAAGGAACATTAATGATTCATATAAATCACTTAAGGGGAAATGACCTGAATAAATCCACCGAATCACTAAAAATCCTGTTATACACAAAAAAGAAGCTTTCATCCCTTTTTCTGACGAATCATATAGTCCAACAATTTCGTGGACTAATAAGGTCATCAAATAAATAGTAGTTACAATTGAAACAATCGAAAAAGAGACGTGAGTTAATATATGTTCTAAAGTCAAAAATATCATAAAAATCCTAAAAGTAAATATGGAATTCAAGAATTCAATTCATTATAGAATAGGATCTATTTTAGATCTTTTTGAAGATGCCGCCACTCGGACTCGAACCGAGATGCTCTAGCACTGCTTCCTAAGAGCAGCGTGTCTACCAATTTCACCATAGCGGCGTGCTCGAAATCATAATAGCCCATCTATATTCAATATTCAATCGTTGAGATGGCAGGATTGAATTAGTATCCCTTAGCTTTAGAAAAAAAATGAATAAAGACTTACTATAATAATAAAAAAATAATAACTATTTGAACATATTCAATACAATAAAAGAAAAAAGAATCTTTAGTTGTGAAATAGTGTAAGTTTTCATAATCCAATGCTTTTTTTATCTAGTTAAAAGGGAAGCTCTTCGAGAATTTACCCGTCTTAACTAGATCGTGACCCAATTCTTATTTTTTGAGAATTTTTTCTCTATCTTTATGCGAGATATATTCTATATTAAAATGAAAAATGAAAACCTTCCTAAAACTAAAAAAAGAAGACTTTTTTTAGTTTTTGTATTATTTTCATTTGAAAAAGTGAATAGATGGGAAAGATTCTAATCCCTATCCCACAAAAACTTACAAAAAAAAAAAAACGAAAGAGAAAAATGTTATACTTATACCTTGAACTCAATTTTACTTAATACTTAAGTAAAAATAATCATTTATTTTGGTTATTGCAATATTCGGTAAATAGATTATAGAATATATCTATTTTATGTATATAATTAATATAAAATATAAAAAATATATACAGAATCCTGAGTAGCCATTTACCCCAATAAATAAAGAAAGATAATATAAATTGATGGGAATACTTCCTATTATTTTACTAATTTACTAAATGAAATTAGCAAATTGAGCGATTCGTCGGCATTCAATTTAGAATAGTTCAATGCTTTACTACATTACTTTTTTCGATTAGTCGCACAAAAAAAAAAAATTGAAAATTCCCGGAAAAAAGATATCTTGCAAAAGCAAATTCTTTTACTGTCGCCCAGCACCTTTTTGAATTTACAAATATTTTGACGAATACGTTTTTTTGGAACCATCATTAAAAATGAAAACAGAAAAAAATAAAGAGGTTATTTACTATATTATAGTTAACTGGGTAAGACTTCTATTGATCAAAATAGAGATTTTTTACTGTATTAGTATTAGATAAAATATCCGTACATACAAGATCAAAAGTAAAGAATCATTTTTCTCATTTTTCCATTTTTCTTTGTTACTATTTAATATATCTTATCTTCTCTTCGCATTAAGATTGATTTCGACGATCTCCATTTCTTGCTGCTATAGATATAGCAATTTAATTGCTTATTCTTATTAATTTAATAATAAAAGGGATTTGATTGAGTATCTCCAGATAGTTTCGTCGTGTTATATTAAATTAACAAAAAATAGATCAAAAAGTTTCATGAAACCTACCTGCTTGAAAAATAAAAAACGCTATTGTAAAAATTGTCAAAATTTCCATTTTCAAATTAGAACGAGTCAATGAGTTAGTTGTTATATTAATTGGTTGAGTGATACTTGACTTGATAATAAATAATATTTTTCATAATTTATTTGTTTTCTTTTTTTTTTCAGTTATATGCGATTTGATTTCTATTTAATTTAAATCGTCATTTTTTTTATTCAATTCTTTTTTGCTTTTTCCCCAAGAGATAAGAACTGGTGAATCGGAAACAATTAAATAATAAAAAAAAAAAAAAAATACAAAAAGTTTTCTTTTTTTATGGAACATACATATCAATATGCATGGATCATACCTTTTGTTCCACTCCCAGTTCCTATTGCTATAGGAGTGGGACTTCTCCTTTTTCCGACCGCGACAAAAAGCCTTCGCCGTATGTGGGTTTTTCCTAGTGTTTTATTACTCAGTATCATTATGATTTTTTCAGCGGATCTGGCTATTTATCAAATAAACGTCAGTATTGCTCATCAATATGTATGGTCCTGGACTATCCATAATGATTTTTCCTTAGAATTTGGCTATTTGATAGATCCGCTTACTTCCATTATGTTATTATTAATTACTACTGTTGGGATAATGGTTCTTATTTATAGTGACAATTATATGTCTCATGATCAAGGATATTTGAGATTTTTTGCTTATATGAGTTTGTCTAATGCTTCTATGTTGGGATTAGTAACTAGTTCTAATTTGATACAAATTTATTTTTTTTGGGAATTGGTTGGAATGTGTTCCTTTCTATTAATAGGTTTTTGGTTCACACGACCTATTGCGGCAAGTGCTTGTCAAAAAGCCTTTGTAACTAATCGCGTAGGGGACTTTGGTTTATTATTAGGAATCTTGGGTTTTTATTTTATAACGGGTAGTTTCGACTTTCGAAATTTGTTCGAAATAACCAAAAATTTGATTGATAATGATGGGTTCAATTCTTTATTTCTTACTTTCTTTGCCTCCCTATTATTCGTTGGTGCAGTTGCTAAATCGGCACAATTTCCCCTTCATGTATGGTTACCTGATGCCATGGAAGGGCCTACTCCTATATCAGCTCTTATCCATGCTGCTACTATGGTAGCAGCAGGAATTTTTCTTGTAGCTCGACTTATTCCTCTTTTTATATCTATACCCTACGTAATGAATTTTATTTCTTTAATAGGTATGATAACATTACTATTAGGGGCTACTTTGGCTCTTGCTCAAAGAGACATTAAGAGAAGTTTAGCCTATTCTACAATATCTCAATTGGGTTATACTATGTTAGCTTTAGGTATGGGATCTTATCGAGTGGCTTTATTTCATTTGATCACCCATGCCTATTCGAAAGCATTATTATTTTTAGGTTCTGGATCCATTATTCATTCAATGGAAACCTGTATTGGATATTCGCCAGAAAAAATCCAGAATATGGCTCTTATGGGGGGTTTAACAAAATATTTACCAATTACAAAAACTTCCTTTTTGTTAGGTACACTTTCTCTTTGTGGTATTCCACCTCTTGCTTGTTTTTGGTCCAAAGACGAGATTCTTTATGATAGCTGGGGATATTCGCCTCTTTTTGCGATAATAGCTTCTTTCACGGCGGGTTTAACTGCATTTTATATGTTTCGAATGTATTTACTGACTTTTGAGGGGCATTTAAACGTTTATTTTCAAAATTTTAACGGCAAAAAAAATAGCTCGTTCTACTCACTATCTATATGGGGTAAAGATGGATTGAAATTGAGAAAAGCAAATTTGCTTTTCTCAACAATAAATAATATTGAAAGCGTTTCCCTTTTTTTGAAAAAAGGGTATCCAATTCATGGGAATGCAAGAAATGTGATGCGACCTCTTTTTACTATTACTCTTTTTTCCAATAAAAAAAATTCAATCTATCCCCAGGAATCGGACAATACAATGCTATTTCCACTTATTGTATTGGTTTTATTTACTTGTTTCATCGGATCCATAGGACTTCCTTTTGATCAAAAGGAAGTCTATTTTGATATATTATCAAAATGGTTAGCTCCGACGATAACTTTTTTACAGTCAAATTCAAACAATTCTATGGATTCGTATGAATTTGTCACAAATGCATTTTTTTCAGTAAGTATAGCCTTTTTTGGAATATTTATAGCGTCTCTTTTATATAGGCCTGTTTATTCATCTTTTCATAATTTTGGCTTAATGAATTTATTTATGAAAACGGGGCCTAAAAGACTCTTCTGGGACCAAAAAATCAATATTCTCTATAATTTGTCATATAATTGTGCTTATATTGAAGCTTTTTATAAAACTATCTTTATTAGTGGCATAAGAAGGTTAGCAGAACAAATGTCTTTTTTTGATAGAGGGGTAATTGATGGAATTACGAACGGGGTTGGTGTTATAAGTTTCTTTGTAGGAGAGGGGATAAAATATATGGGGGGCGGTCGAATTTCTTCTTATCTTTTCTTTTATTTATTTTATTTATCCATTTTTCTTTTTTTAGTAATTTACTACTTACTATAGCTATAGTGACGTTTTCTTTTACTTTATTTTTCGATGAGAACAGAAAGAAAAAGAATAAGCCTACTCCGCGGAGCAATGCCAACATAAGTCAAGTCCCAACCCGAGTATGAAACATTGTCGCCAAAAGGAGGCAATATTTTGATTGACATCCTCTGATTCCGTAGAACAAGAGATAGCCATTCCTAATATAATCAGACAAATCTCAGTTTTACTAAAAGGTAATCTAATCTCTGTCGTGGAAAAATAGAAATTTTGCGTCGTTGAGCTCGCATGGATCCTTTAATTAAATCGCGATCAAAATCTGGTTCTTCTAGATAGGAAAGCAAAGCAATTTCTTCCGGTTCCTCCTCCTCCTTCTTATCTTCCTTATCCTTAATAGTATTCTTAGGATTTTCAATAGTCCGAGCATTCTCGGCAGTTTTATCTGTCTTATCTTCGTCAGTAGTAGTCTTAATATTCTCGGCAGTCTTATCTGTCTTATCTTCGTCAGTAGTAGTCTTAGGATTTTCGATAGTCCGAGCATTCTCGGCAGTTTTATCTGTCTTATCTTCGTCAGTAGTAGTCTTAGTATTTTTTTCGATAGTCCTAGCATTCGCACCAGTCTCCGTCTCTTTCTCAGTCTCGTTCTCAGTCTCGTTCTCAGTCTCTTTCTCAGTATAAATGACTACGCGTCTTACTTCTGGTGAACAAATATCATAAGCCTGATTTTCCTCTTCTTCATTGTCTTTTGGCTCGTTTTCCAAATCCCCCCAATCCACGTTCAATTTGTATGACCATCGAGGAACCTTTTTTTCGATTTCAAAGTTTTCGATTGCAATTTCAAGGTTTTCAATTTCATCATTTTCGATTTCATCATTTTCGTTTAAATTCAAAGCCGTATTAGGCCTTGGTTCCCCTGCAAATTCACTTCGAATTTCTCGATCTTCATCTTCAAATGCACTTTGATATTCTTTATCTTCGTCTTCAAATGCACTTAATGCACTTTGATATTGATATTCTTTTTGTTGTTGATCTTCACTTTTTTTGTTTTCTTGATCTTCTTTCCTTTTGTCTTCTTGATCTTCAAATTCTCGGAAATCATTAGGAAGGATATCTTGAAGCTTAAGCTTATTCCACATGCTTGTTAGGGAATCTTCTATCGGGTTGTTTAAAGGATTGTTGATGCTTGAGTCCAAATCGAAATTTCTAATTGTTCCACGGTGGGGTCCGCTCAAAAAAGGATCATACACTTTTGGTAAGCAGTTTTGCTCAGTCCCATCATTGTACAATCTAGTCCTTTTTTCAAGTACATCATCAAGAGAACCCTTGTCTAGAGCTTCAATTCGCTTGATAAATTCGTTGCTTAGGCTCTTTCTTTTTTGTTCGTTGGTAGAAACCCAACGATTATATAGTTCTTCCGAGGATCTTGTTTCTGTCGTGTCTAAAAACCACCTTTTTTGTATCATTTCAAAAAAAGTTGACAAACTGGGTGGATATGTAAAAGAGATTCTTTGTTTTCCGTCACTTAGGCATGTAGCAAAAAAATATTGTGCCATTTCGTTTTCGTTTCTTACAGCATTTGCAGGTTGATTGGTTGTTATATATCGCAATGGACGATTCCATCGTTTATAATCGAAAAGAAGAGTCACAATAGGTTTTTCAAATTTCTCCTTTGTTTTTTCCTCTTCATCCACTTGGATCTCTTCGGAATCGGAAGTGGTTTCTATTTCTACATCTGTTTCTTCCTCACTTTCCCCCATTTCTTTTTTTTTTTTTGAGTTTTCCTTCAGTTTCTTAGTGAAAATAGGCGAGGGTATTCCGCCTAAATTGTAGGCACAGGTGATAAATAAGAGAATACTCAAAATTCGACCCATAGAAGTTCTCAAGTCTGCCACAAGGTACTTATTTGATCTAGCGTGCCTTCTACCTATACGCGGCATTGCTATGATAGAAGGATTTTGCCGTATCCAGAATACTACCCATCCAACCCATTTCATGAAAAAAATGTGACCAATTAACCAACCAAGAAAACTACTTGTTACAAATAAGATCTTGTTGTTGTATCGAAAGATATAAATGTTGACTAATCTAGCTAACGTTGGACTTGGTAAAAGGAAATGGTTGAATAATTGAAAAATAATATTATTAAGGAATACAAATTGAATGGTGAGATTACGCATTGAATTTTTGGTATTGGTAGTATAATCAAAA